TAATTGAATTTCGGTTGATTAGGACGAAGTTCCTTAAAAACCTCTGCCTTCTTTAAAATATCCTGAACAGTTTCTGTAGGTTGAGCCCCTTTTTCAAGGAAATATAAAATAGCAGGAACATTTAAATAAGTTTGATTCTTTATCGGATCATAAAAACCCACTTTCTGAAGATCCTTTCCTTCTCTTCGGGATCGAACATCAATTGCAACGATTCGGTAGACGGCTCATTGGGATAGATGTAGATGAACAACACCCCCCCTAGAAACGTATAGGAAGCTTTCTCCTCGTACGGCTCGAGAAAAATGATTGATTCGAAGTTTTGTCTCTGTATGGAATTCTATCTAAGAAATGACAACTGGATCCATAAACTAATCAAAGCAATTAAAGATGTAAGTCTTTTTTTCTTCGTTCTTCCTTAAAATGAAAAAGAAACCATTCGTACTCTCATAACTCAAGTTGGATAACTTTTAAACAGTTCAAAGGAAAATCTTTCGGCAATTTCATTTATTGAGCGGTCTTTCTTCCTTTTTTGTTTGTCTCGTTTAAAATCGGATTCTTCAGTCTGATCCAGTTATTAAGACAATTAAATAAGGTGTTTCCTTGTTCTGGGATCCTTTATCTTTGTTTTATTTTAAATCATTGGGTTTAGACATTACTTCAGTGCTTTTGAATCCTTTCAAAATGGCAGCAACATACCCTTTTTGCGATTTCTATGAAAGAATCCTACAAGATGATGGATTCCCTCGTGAAACACTTTGGATCGAAAAAGTTTGATCAATTCCAATAAATTTTTGAATTTGAAACTTGCTCGAATTGGATTCTTTCAATTTCCATACCTAAGATATATTTACTTTACGAAGTTGTTTCAATTTTTTTATTGATTGGCATTAACCCTAGACCCTTGCCCCGAGAAATAAATTAATACTTTCTACTCGAGCTCCATCATGGACTATTTACATTCCAAGACAACAAAAAACGAGGGGTTCTAGTGAAACAGAACCAATGATGTCGAGCTAAGAGCACCTTCATTCTTACAAAAAATGGTGGATGTACAAATCCACAACGGATCGTGTCCTTCAAGTCGCACGTTGCTTTCTACCACATCGTTTCAAACGAAGTTTTACCATAACATTCCTCTAAGAACCGGTATGTAATTGATTCAATTATGGAATCATGAATAGTCATTGGTTGGGCTGATGTATAAACACCATAATCTATAGTATTTTCTATATCTTCTATATCTTCTATATCTATAGTATATCTATAGATATAGAAGATATAGATTTTTCTGAAGAAGTCTTAGTAAGACCCCATCGCTAATATTAATTTGTCTAACATTATAATATTAATTAATAAATATATATATAATAAATAATAAGACGAATAAATGAAAAGACGAATAAATGAATTCTTTTTGATTCTGCATCTTCACGTGACTTAATAGGAGAGAAAGATTCAGCTTCTAAGGAATGATTCAAACTATTTCTCTTTCGAAATTTCGAATAAATTTCGAAAGTTCCCCTTTCGACATCATTATTCCAAGAAAATTTGATAGTTCAAAATCACTTTTGATCATCTTAGTAAAAAAGATAAGTCTTTTTTTTTCATCTGATTGAGAAAATCCAAAGAATGGGGAGGTTTTCGTATCTATCAATTCGATCAAATAGACTGAGCAATTGTCACCGTTTATAGATATTGAAATGAACGCTTTACCATTACTGATTAACTCCTATCTACCCCATTCTATGGGACTGATGTAGCATAAATCAAAAGAAGGGGGTGTCCTAGTCTTTTTTATTTTTACGAAATGCGAGCTGTCTAGGCACAAAGCCAAACAAGTCCAGTTTTTGCTCCTTTTTTCTATTTTAGCCTACCTCATTGATTCAAAATTAAGAGACTTAGTGAATTTAATTAGTACCAAAAAACCCCTCTTGGTGAAAAGTCAAGAAATCTAGAACAAATAAAATGGAATCTAATTGGGCTAATTTAGGGGGTAGAGAATACGAGATAGGGAATAGGGATTCTTTCGCATCTCGATTCAGTTTTTGAAAAAAAAAAATGATTCATCGAAGAAAAAAATCAGAAACAACAATCACATTCCAGCTAACATTTCGATTTTAAATAGAACATTGTTAAAAAAGCAATCTATATTATCAGAGAATATATATGTTCTGGGACGGAAGGATTCGAACCTCCGAATAGCGGGACCAAAACCCGTTGCCTTACCACTTGGCCACGCCCCATTTAGATTTCTATGCGATACTAATAAAGTATATTGCAGGTTTTGTTTGTTTGTCAACTCTAGCCCAAATATCTATAGAATAGATTAGATTGATATTCGGATTTTTCGATGTTTTTGGTATGTGTAGATATAGAATTCAACTTAATTTATTGATCATTACATATAATTTAATTAAGATATTGTATGAAAATATGATTTTTTCGATTCTCCTTTGAGAAAAGGAGGATTTTTGATTGGGTGGGTTCAAAGAAAAAGAAG